AAATTCTACCAATTCACCCGCCATTACTTCATCAAGACCATGAATACGAGCAATGCCATCGCCTACTTGAAGTACGGTACCGGTATTTACAATCTTTACTTCTCTATTATATTGCTCAATACGTTGACGGATAATATTACTAATTTCGTCGGCTCGAATGGTTACCATGAATATTTCTTAATTTTTTTTTGAAAAAAAAAAATAAATAAAAATAATACCTACAGTAGAAGGACTAATCGGTTATTTCGTTCATCGCCCCCAATATGTCAATATTGGCACTGATGATACGTAAATGCAACTCGTTGTTCAAACAACTATTCAAAGTTCCTAGAGCTCCTTGTAAGGCTTGTTGGAAAACCCGTTGTCGGACTTGATTAATTGCCCTTTGTTGTTCAAAATGAATAGTTTCGTTGTTGTCATTTTCTAGTTGTTCCAAAGTCTTATAAGTTGAATTAATCAAAATCAACCTTTCTCGTTCTATCTCAGAGTATCCATTCACTCGATACTGATCTGCTTCCATTTCCACTTTCCGTAAGTGAGCCCGGGCTTTTTCTAGCCGTTCAATGGCCCCCCCACGCAGTTCTTCTGAATTTCGAATAGCATTCAGAATCCTCTGTTTTCGATTATCTAATAAATCACTTAATGAAAGTAGATTCTCTTTCCATTCATTTCAAAACTTCCATAATCCCTTCCCGAACCAAACATGAACCTTTCGATTCATTTGGCTCTCACGCCCAACTCCTTCAATTACTTATGGCAAATTCCCATATCTTTTTTTGAATGTCATGAGCCTATCCTCTATTCTATTCTCTCTTCCTATTCAAAAAAAGAAAAATATCGAAACTAATCACTAATCCACAAAATATTCGGAGGACTCTGAGGACTCTTCTGACCAAACAAAAATATGTAATTGTCAGCAAAGTTGTTTCTTTTTTTTTGAATCCAAAAAGTTTTTCTTACTTTATTTATACACTTTAGACACAATACATAGGTCGTCGATTCAGCAATAGATAAAAGGGGGATGAAATACCCATTTTTATAATAAGTGGTTCAAATCATTTTATTGATATGAGTGTTCTATATCGATAAAATATTCATTTTGAAACCATCTCTATATTAACATAGTGGTAGAAAGAGTACCGTGCTGCGTCTGGACTTCAAACGATTTAGCTTTAACCATGTTAATGGTCCCACATTATTGGTCAAGAGAGAATCAAAGTAGATTTACCAATGAATCACGAAATGCTATGGTTCTTACATATGATTTGTGAATTTATTCAAAAGTAATTCGCGGGATCATGCACCCTTCTTTCCGAGTTATAACGGAACAAGTACAGCTGATTGGATCCAGCCTATTCTTGAAATAAACAACTCGCACACACTCCCTTTCCAAAAAAGATCAATACCCCAAGCACTACACTTAGATTTATTGGATTTGTTGCTAAAATATCGGTATTAAACCCGAAACTCCCGGCAGATGGCCAGTGACCCAAAGAAACGAAAGAATCGGTTACATTTTTCATATGATCTCCTCTTATAGATAGACTCCAAAATAAAGCAGAGTTCTTTTTGTATCACTTCGCCCCCTTTTCTTTGTTTTTTTTTATAGCTATTTTCCTATTTTGAAATCGAGTCAAAAATGGATTCGATTTCGAAATAGTGAATTAGCTCCCTTGTTGAAAACCTTCCTAAAAAGGAGGTTTCCCTTGAACTACGAGCGGGAAGGATGAAAGCGAGTCAGTATGCTAATTCCTCATCCGCAAATCAGCCCCTCCCGTCGGTTATTTTCTCAACGAATAAGTAATTATAGGAATGAAATATTGCTATAATTCTAAAAAGCAAATGACAAGTCCAAGGCAATAAAATATGAAAAATGCATATTTTTCATATTTTAACAATTAAACAAAAGGATTCGCAAATAAAAGTGCTAATGCTACAACCAAGCCATAAATAGTTAAAGCTTCCATAAAGGCTAGACTAAGCAATAAAGTACCTCGTATTTTTCCCTCTGCCTCGGGCTGTCTCGCGATACCTTCTACAGCTTGGCCCGCAGCAGTTCCTTGACCAACTCCAGGTCCAATAGAAGCAAGCCCTACAGCCAATCCAGCAGCAATAACGGAAGCGGCAGAAATCAGTGGATTCATGATAAGTTCCTCGTACCCCCCCTAAAAAAAAAAAATAAATAAAAATAGTTAATGATACAATCAATCAATGAATTATGACTTAATTATTCCATCACTACAATTCATCTAGTCAAAGTAACTACAAACTTCGAATTGAAGTAATAATATTATTAAATCATCAAAACTACTTTGAATATATCTTTTTTAATTTCTATCAACAAAGTCTTTGTGAATTGAATCTATACAAGTTTCATTCGTCCATTTCTTTATTCTGAACCACTCCTTGAATTCGTCGATCTTTTTCTTGGTTTCATCCGTTTATTCATTCAACTCACAGTCACCGACGAGACGTAAGGACTTCTATTGGAATCCCCATC